TATTCTTTTGTTTCTTAATGATGTTTGTGAACAATTGAATCTAGTGGTTGATTCATAGTCCCTGCCCTTCCCCCAAAATATTAACTGGAAGCAAGAAGAAAGAACGAATCAATCAATTTTATCTATAATCCAATATAATAATTATATTGATTTCTAGGGATGAGACATCCTGCAAATCATTTCTAGACTAAACTAATAGAACCTTAATCAAAACTACTCTAAAAATAAAATAAAAACTCTGATCATATATCTGATCATATAATAAATAAAGATTTGGATATTCGTAAAAATCAAATCTGCCTTTCAACCGGAACAGTCTTTTTTGTTTGAATAATTTCTCTAAGTTAGAAGTTTAACTTATATTGAATAAGTGAAGATATTGAATAAGTGAATAAATTCTATTTGCTCAATAACTTATTCACCCATAATCCTTTTTTTCCTTTGTTTGTCCACTACTTCTTATGAATCTAAACAAAGGAGTTCCGATAGACCCGGAAAAGAAGGAAAGGAATAGTAATCTTTGATGAACAGGAAAAAAATAATTATTATTTTGATACAAGACGACACAAGAAAAAGGAATTTTCACCCGTTTTCTTGTGTCGTCTTGCGTCGAATAGAAGATTAGGAAGACTAGTAATCCTTCCTAAAAGTATTTGTTCCTTTCATTTTTATCATCCTTGCCTTGTATTCTCTTCTTTTGTATTTGTTTGTATGCCTATTGTTTATTACTAGGAATACAAGTAATGAATTCCAGGCGTCCTGCAAAACAAAAAGAGTATAAACAAAGCAAGCAAAAGGATTTACAGAATTTTTTGATCATACATAATTGTATCGATGGACAAAAAATCGGCACTTTTTACCAAATGTTAAGGAATCTCTGGACCTAAAAATTCATTTCGTACAATTGAACTTTTTCAAACTGTTTCTTTTTAAGAACCAAAAAAACTTGTGCCAAAATAACAGATGCGAAGAAGAACAAAAGGCCTTGGACGCGTAATGGATCTTGAAGCACTATTTCTGCATCTCCCTGACCAAACCCTCCTACATTGGGATTGCTTGTTAATGGTTGATCAAGCTTAATGGATTCACCCTCTGAAACAAGAAGTTCTGGTCCTGGAGGTATAATATCAACCACTTGACGTCCATCCGATGCATCAACTATGGTTATTTCATATCCTCCCTTTTCTTTACGTACTATTTTGCTTACTATACCTGCTGATGTAGCATTATAGACTGTATTGTTACTCTTGCTACCATCAGGATAAATCTGACCCCTTCCTCTGTTCCCACCCACATATATGGGATATTTTAAGAAGTGAACGTCTTTCTTTGTAGCAGGGTCGGGGGAAAGAATGGGAAAGACGATTTCACTATATTTCTGACCCGGAACAGGACCTATCACAAGAATATTTTTTTTATTGGGACGATAACTCTGAAAAGACAGATTTCCTATCTTTTCTTTCAACTCAGGAGAAATACGATCGGGGGGGGCTAATTCGAATCCCTCGGGTAAAATAAGAACAGCACCCACATTCAAACCCCCTTTTTTACCATTAGCAAGAACTTGTTTCAGTTGCATATCATAAGGAATTTGAACAACTGCTTCAAATACAGTATCAGGAAGCACAGCTTGCGGAACTTCAATATCCACGGGCTTATTAGCTAAATGGCAATTAGCACATACAATTCGTCCAGTTGCTTCTCGTGGGTTTTCATAACCCTGCTGCGCAAAAATGGGATATGCATTTGAAATGGATGCTCGAGTTATTACATATATCATGATCGATACAGAAATGGATCGAGTCATCTGTTCCTTTACCCAAGAAAAAGTATTTCTATTTTGCATGTCCAATCATGGATCTCGGAATTTCTACAATAAATTAGATAGGGAACTAGTAAAGTTCCCTATGCACGAGTCTGTCATTGTACTGGAATAGTTGTACTGTAATATAGGACGAATACCTTGAACTGGTAGAAATAAAATATAAAGAATTAAGTAAGATTCAAAATGGTTTCTTTATAAAGGAAGAAAGATTCTGATTTATTTGATTGATATCAGGAGATCAAATGAGTTCTTCATTCATTCATTGAATGATAAATGACTACAAGCGAAGGAGATACACGATTTAAATAATGGAAAATCCAATATTTCACAATTGTATCTAGAATAACTGGAAAGGTGGAAACAAGACCAGATATAATTTGATCGTTATGAGCCAATCCAAAATCGTTGTAGAACGAACCAATTATTAGTTCCCAACCATGAGTCGAGTGAAATCCAATCCATAAATCAGTAACTAAAAGAATCGAAAAAGCTTTTATTGTGTCACTTAAGTTATAGAGGAATTCCTGAACCCAAGAATTAAGAATGACAAGTTCCTCATTACCCAAAATAAAATAACCACTTAGAATAGCGAAAGAGATTATATTTGTCGAGAAATGCAAAATGATATGGAGATGATATTCATTGTGTGTTTTGACCAATTGTATCGTTTCCTTGTGTATTCCTATACGAAGTTTTTGTATATGTGTCTCCGGGTACTCCTTTATCATTTCGTCCAACAGAAAGAGTTCTTCTAATTCTATGAATCTTTCTAGAACGTTTTTCTCTTGAATGATATTCAAGAGAGTTTTGGATTGCCCGGTATTCCACCAATTTGTAACCCAAAGTTCCAGACATTTATTAAATGGGAGAGAGACCCACCAGGGCAAAAATACTATAGATACAAGATATGGGAAAGAAGACAATGCTTTCTTTTTTTTCATTTTTTATCTGTGAATTGAATCGTTAATGAACCTGCTTCATTCGTTGACTCTATATGATATTTCTCTGAAGCACGAGTTCTATAACAAGGTATTGAACCTATGGGTCTATTCATTCCAATTTTTGTGTCAAAATTGAGTTTAGTTCTTGGATCTAGAAGGAATATAGAAATGGGATAAGGGTTCGCCCTTTTCGGATAAAAATGCAAAATCAATATTATTCCTAGATATCTCAATTGGGCAAATTCGAATGGGCAAATTCGAAGCAATTTCATCTTCATTTGTTCCTTTCTATGAATACTCGAAAACCCACTTAAAATAACGAATCGGATTTAGAAACGAAAACCCCCCTCAGTTAATTATTTTGAAATGTTTCACCGCCTAGCCACAACCAAGGAAAAAAGGTATCATCTTTTGGGCCTAAAAAGATGAGATGAATTCCGTATTACGAAATAAATCTTCGGATATATTTGATGAATCCTTACTTATTATATTAGCCTTAGATTAGCCTTTTTTCTAGTAGAAATTTTCTAGTAGAAAAGAATTGAGTTGGGATCCATACGCATACGAAATACTTTTGGTATACAAATGGTATACAAAAATTTCTTCTTTTCTTAATTTTTTTCTTTATTATAGTATAGTTTATTATAGTTATTCCATATACGCCCTCCTGCTTTTTTGGTTTATTGTATGGGAGTCGCCACGACAAAGGAAGGAGGAAATAGAATAATCTAACATGTTTTGTTCAAATGAACATTCCAAAAAGACTTCAATTGTATTAAAAAAGGAATTAGCAAGTTCCTTCCCCCATGCCGAGAAAACATTTATTCTTTATTGTGTTCAATTCATTTCAAAATACTTCAATTGGTACGCCCAAGAAATAGGCCAATTCGGCAGCTTTTTGTTCAATTTCTCGTGGAGTAAAATTCTCATCAGTACGAGTCAAGGGAATGGCCCCTTGACCTCTGATTTCCATATAAAGGACACGACGAGGATAAAGACCCTCTTTAACCTCAATTCTGATTGATTGGATATCTCTCATAAGGAAGCGAAGGAAGATGCGACGATTTATTCCAGGAAATCCCCAACGAAAAATGCACACAATTCCTTCTTTTCTATCGAATTGGTCATAACCACTACCTACATTCCACAAAATTGTGCACCACAAATAGGAGCTAACGAACAGACCTGCGATCCCATAAAAAGACATCACGATTCCTTGTGGAAAAAAAATAATTTGCTGAGATGGAAATATGGATATCAGATTCCTACCAAGATAACTGGAAGTTCCAACCGCTAAGAATCCTAGTGAACCTAAAAAAAGGATACAGGCCCAGCAAAAATTACTTGTTTTTCGAGACCCCCTTATAAGTTCTATCCATATACGTTCTGATCGCCAATTCATACTATACTAGATCCAGTTGCATTCGATTGGAATTGAGAGAATAACCCAAATTTGACTTTACCTTTCTTGATCCCGAAGTAACTTTCATCAACTAGCACTATTCTGATGTGGAGTAATTGGTTAGATACATTGACTTTCTATTAAAAATATTTACTGATCCATTTTTAACCAGCTATATATATATATATATATATATATATGCATTTATGCAGATAGCATGTATCCGCATACATAACAGTTCTTTCATTTGTGTGTGGAAAGAGCCACATATCGTACCATATTGCACTAAAAAAATATCTGTATTATGATACAGTGTTGAAATAAATTGATAGGATTTGGTCCCATTGGATCTAGACAATCTTATTTTTTTGGACATGAAGAGATAAAGAAGCCATTGCAATTGCCGGAAATACTAGGCCCACTAAAGGCACAAAAATAGAGGGTAAGTTGAGATCTGTCATAGAATGGGTGCCTCGATTTAATATTTGTATCTATATATTTGTATCTATTAGAAAGATATCTTATGATATGATAAGTATATCTATTATAAGTAATATTAGGTAATATTGACTATTGTATTTTATATAATATTATACTACTAAGTATATATAAACAATTAAGTATATATAAATATATAATTTCTAAATAATATATTTATATTAAAATAGAAATTTAAAATATAAAAATAATATTAAATTTAAAGAAAAAAAAGGATAGATAATAAGTGCAAAAATGTAGAACTAAATTAAGTGTACCTATTCATCTTTCTACACGAATATAAATAGGGTAATCTTCTTTTACAAATTTTATTATTCTTCTTCTCCCATCCTTATGTTCTTTCTATCTTTCTTTCTAATCTAATAAGGAGTTTTTTATTTTAAAGGAGTTTTCTTATGAAAATGAAGTTCATTATGAATTCGCGACTCTAAATAATAGGATCCAACAAACAGGGATTCATAGTAAAAATGCGATAGATGTAGAAATTATTTTATTTCATTTCCATATTTGATATTTCTTTTTATTTTGATATTTTTTTTCATTATTGTCTATCTTAATTAATGCGTAAGATAGCCAGATAAAATTCTTTTTTTTTTTTTCCCAAAATTAGAATTCCTCGGAAAGAGAAATTCACTTTTTTATTCTATCCTGTTGATAGAGGTTCATAATACCTAATCATGAATAGGGGTAAGATAAAAAATGGATCTGGATCCGGAAGAAAAAAAATTATCCGAAACTTCTGACTCTTACTAGAAAGTGTAACTTATATCACCAAAGAACATTTTTCTTAGTTTTTTTTATTATGATGAACTAAATACTTGTTCGCTACAAACAAAATAACTGAATCTAGTGCTATACTTTAATTTTTTGAATTTTGATTCAAGGGAAAGAAACCATGGAGCTGAAATAACTCACTTAGAACACCTTTTAAAGGATTACGTGGTACGATTGGGTCAAATAAGCCTTTATGGAATAAATACTCAGCCGCTTGTGAACCATCGGGTACTGTCTTATTCAATGTTTGTTCAATTACTCTTTTACCCGCAAATGCAATGTACGCATTAGGTTCAGCAATAATGATATCTCCCAACATACCAAAACTGGCTGTTACTCCACCGGTTGTAGGAGATGTAAGGACTGGTACATAGAATAACTTTTTAGTGGATTGGTAATCATATGAAGCAGAAGATATTTTAGCCATTTGCATCAAGCTCAAACTTCCTTCTTGCATGCGTGCTCCTCCAGAAGCACACACAATAATGACAGGTAGAGATCGATTAGTAGCATACTCAATCAAACGAGTGATTTTCTCACCTACTACAGATCCCATACTACCTCCCATGAACTGAAAATCCATAACCCCAATTGCTGCGGGAATACCGTTTAGTTGACCTATGCCTGTTTGAACAGCTTCAGTTAAACCTGTCTTTCTTTGATAAGAATCGATACGATCTTTATAAGGTTCCTCTTCTGAATGAAATTGAATGGGGTCCATAGAAACCATATCTTCATCCATAGGATCCCAAGTGCCCGAATCAATCGAAAGTTCGATTCTATCTGAACTACTCATTTTCAAATGATATCCACACTGTTCACAAATATTCATTTTTGACCTAAGAAGTTTTTTATAATTTAATACATAACAATTTTCGCATTGAACCCATAAATGTCTGTATTTTTTATTTATATCGAAATCATTAGATCTTCCTCTTATATTGAAATCACTGCCATTATTACGAGTTCTTATACTAAAACTTCCACTTTCACTACCACTTACATTTTCAGTACAAATGAAACTATAAATGTAACTGTCACTGTAATTGTCAGTACCACCTGAAATGGAACTATTAATACTGACTTCAAAACGAAGATAACTATTAATGCAACTATTAATGTGATTAGTCCAACTAGATTGAGTATCATACATGTAATGATAATAGTAGTGATTGTTTCTCTTAGACCCCCTATTCAAAAAACTAGAAAAAAAACCTTCTAATTCACTCAGAAAAGAACTATAATTGTCAATCTCAAAACTATGATTTTCAATATCAAAATATACGGAATAACTGTCACCATTACTATCCCTAACTAAAAAAGTGTCATCAGAGATCAAACTCCAAATATCCCTGATACCAAATAAATAATCAACATTACTGAAACTATAACTAACACTATCACTCCAATTTTTCTCCGTATCATTTAGAAGGGGTTCATCACTTCCACTGGTATGGCCAATAGCATCAAGACTTTCCATTGATTTACTTAAACCATACCTATGTTCTAACTTTAACTTCTCGTTAGACAACATCGAATTGAACCACCATTTTTCCATAGAATCTTCCTGCCCCCTATTTGATGAAAATACAATAGATGAATAGTCATTCGATGAATAATTATTTTACTATTTTATTTCCTATCAGAATTAAGCATATGAGGATTAGGATTGTTAACTAATAATAAGTGAGTATTGAAAGAAATGATTCTCTTTTTTTTTCAATTAAAATACAAATTCTCATCGAAAATAGTTTATAAATAAGGAATTCGTTCTCGTATAACCTTGTATCGTATAATCAAATAATAAGTTTATATTGCAACATGGAACGAAAAAGACAATATACAGGATGAGTAGATTGGATAGAGGGAGCCCTTCCCTTAGCTTAATCTAAGGCCTGAAACTACGAGATAGAAAATGATCCACTAATCCTAAGGATCCATAGGATTAATTATGGATTGGATCCAAAAATAAAAATAGAAATATCGAGTTGTTTCGTCTTCGTTCTATTTAGATCTTGTATATACTTGTATATATAGTATATAGGTCTGTACATATGATA